TTATTGATGATCGTCTGTATATAGAGTAATTAGTAAAGAGAAAATGTACCCTTGAATAATACCAATACCAATTTCAAAAATAAAGTAGCCTATTTGAATAGCTATGACTAGTAATGTAGTCAAGTATGATGAGGATAGGATTGAAATAGTTAAGTAATCACCAATTAATGTTAAAATAATATGACCTGCTCTAATATTAGCTGCTAATCGAATAGATAGTGTGATAGGACGAACTAAAATTCTTAACCTCTCAATTACTGGGAGGAAAGGGATTAAAAATGTTGGTGTTCCTAGAGGGAGTATAGAAGCTAGGCTTGAATAAGGGTTATTATTATAAGAAGAAATAATTAGGGATAGTCATAAAGGAAGGGCTAATACAAAGGTTATAGCTAAGTGTCTAGTAGTACTAAATACATAAGGTATTAAACCTAATATATTGAAATTAACAATAGTAATAAATAAAGATGAAATTATTAAACTAAAACCTCCTAAATTTATTCTGTAGGATCGTGTAATTTGGATATTAATAGCTTGTTTAGGTAACGATATAAAGTTAAATATATTTGAGGTATTAACTCAATAAGATGAATTGATAAAAAATAGAGATCATAGGGATATCAATCAAGTTATTATATGAGCAGAAAATATAGTAGAATTATGATCATCAAAGGAAGAAAAAATATCAACTATCATATATTAAGGATTAGATTAAATCATTTTCTAGATTAAAAGTCTAGTGCTTAAAGTTCAGCCACTTAATATGTGAGGTGGTCGATTAAAGTCGGTAGATTGTAAATCTATGAATAAGTGTGTACTTTCTCATAAAGTAAAGTAAGCTAAAGCTTAAGCTATTGGGTTCATACCCCAAACATGAATTATAATATTCCTTTATTAGTAAAATTAGTTTAAATTAAAATAGTAAATTGTGGTTTTACAGATATTTATAAATAATATTATTTTACTATGTTTAAATTAATCGGAGTAGAGTTGTGTTTTAGGTTATTATTATTTTTTTGGTTTATTATTATAAGGGTATTAATAGTTTATTTATGTTTAAATAATATTTGTTTTGTTTTTAGGTGAGAGTTATTTAATTGTATAAGAAGTAGAGTGAGGTTTGATATTTTGTTAGATTGAATGAGGTGTAGATTTAGGGGTTTAGTTTGTTTTATTTCAGGTTGTGTTATGATTTTTAGGTTATCTTATATAAGGGGGGATTTACACAATTTTCGATTTACTCTAATAGTGGTATTATTTGTCCTGTCTATAAATTTTTTGATTTTTATTCCTAGGTTAGTGTCTTTATTATTAGGATGGGATGGGTTAGGTTTAGTTTCTTTTTGTCTTGTTATTTATTATCAAAATAATAAATCATTGGCAGCAGGGATATTAACTGTATTAATAAATCGTGTAGGGGATTGTTTCATTTTAGGTTCAATTTCAGTTTTATTAATTTTAGGCCATTGAAATATATTATGTCTTTGGGATTTTATTGGGCTTGAATTAGTTAATGTTTTTATTATAATTGCTGGGATAACTAAAAGTGCTCAAATTCCTTTCAGAAGGTGGCTACCTGCTGCTATAGCTGCTCCTACTCCTGTTTCAGCTTTGGTTCATTCTTCTACGTTGGTTACAGCAGGGGTGTACTTATTTATTCGATTTTTTAATTATTTAAGTGTTTATTCTTGATTTAGTATGTTTATGGTTTATATCTCTATTTTAACAACTGTAATGTCAGGAATTTGTGCTTTATATGAATATGATATAAAAAAAATTATTGCTTTGTCTACTCTTAGTCAGTTGGGAGTAATAATAATATCTTTAGGGTTAGGAATACCTATAATAGCTTTATTCCATTTATACACTCATGCTATGTTTAAAGCCTTATTATTTATATGTGGGGGGAATATTATTCATTGTTTTAGAGGTAAACAAGATATACGTCAAATTAATAATGTTTCTAATTTATTACCTGTCACTTGTATATTTTTAAATATTTCTAATATAGCTTTATGTGGGATACCTTTTCTTGCTGGTTTTTATTCTAAAGATTTAATTATTGAGAATTTAATTGTTGGTAATATAAATTTATTTACATTAATATTAGGCTTATTTGGGGTATGTTTAACTGTATTATATAGAATACGTTTTTCTATATTTATTATTTGAGGGAATGAAAGTTCAGAAATTTATAGCAATATTAGGGATATAGATAAAAAAATATTTTTTCCTATAGGGATATTAGTTATAGGTGCTTTATGAGGGGGTTGAATTTTTCAAGAATTATTTAGCTTATTTAATATAAATATTTTTATACCTATTATTATAAAGTTAATTGTTTTTTCTTTAATTATCTTTAGCTTAATTTTATCAATTGGGGTTTGAGATAAAGGAAGTGTCAGTATAAAATTAGGGGTACTAAATTATACTAATAGTAGTATATGGTTTATAAGTAGATTTATTTGTAACCCTATATTAAGGGGGTTTAAGAAATTTACTAATAGGAGGATAAAGAGGTTGGATATAGGATGATTTGAAATTTTGGGGGGTCAGGGGATTTTTTCTTTTAATAAGTTGTTTTTTTTTATTTTAGAGTATTGATTAATATTGACTATTAATTGTTATTTAATTATTTTTGTTTTTTTTATTATTTATATTTAAAATATAAGGGTGAATAACACCTAATTATGAGCCGAAATCATATATGATTAATCATTTCTTATATATTTAATTTGGCTTTGGTTATAATATAAGTTATTATTAAATTAATATATGTTAGATTTTAGTATACACGTTTTATTTATTTATTTTTTTATTAGTTTGTTTAATATATATTAAATAATAAAATATCATTATTAGTATTTTACTATAATAATGAAAATAAATTACGCAGTATTTATTATTATACAATGAATGAGAGTTTGATATAATTAATGTAGGATAAAAGTGGTTAAATTAGTGCCAGCATCTGCGGTTATACTAATACTTTAAATTTATATTTATATAGTATAAAATAAAGTAGTAGTTTTATTAATATTTAGAATATTTGAGGGCAATAAATTGAAGGTAAAATTTAATAGTTGTTATTAATTGTAATATTCTAATAATAAATTCTTTGAAAATAGGTAAAAAAACTAGGATTAGATACCCTATTATTCTTTATTTTAAAAATTTTTATTACTTAAGTAGTGTGAACAATAAGTTTATGAAAAATGATTTAAGTAGTTAATTAGAATGTTTGAAACTTAAAAGGCTTGGCGGTGTTATATATCCTTCCAGAGGAGTTTGCTTATTAATTTGATAATCCTCAATTTATACTTACTTTTTTTTGAATATTTAGTATAAATTATCAGTTTGTGTATTGCTGTCATCAGTTTATTTTGTAAAAACTTTATAAGAAACTTAATAATATGGGAATTATGATGTCAAGTCAAAATGCAGCTAATAAAAAAGGTTTAAAGTGAACTACAATTTATAATATTTAAGTCGGATTAAGTTTATGTAATTAATTTATGAAGTTGGATTTGGTAGTAATATTTTAATAGTGAGTTTTTATGAATTAGGTTTTATAATGCGTACATATCGCCCGTCGCTCTTGTTGGAAAATAAGATAAGTCGTAACATAGTAGATGTAGTGGAAACTGTTTCTGGGAGGTTATAAATAAATTATTAAAAATAGTTAATATTAAAAGGGTATAATATTATGTAAAATTAAAATTGTTTGTTTTTATAGTATTAGAAGTATAGAATTATTGTTTATTATAGTACTGTGAAGGAAATAGTAGTATAAATTTTTTTATAGTAGATTTATTATTCGTACCTTTTGTATAATGGGTTAATAATATATTTGACTTTAATAGAGGTTAATCTCGAATTGAAAAGATTTACTTAATATATTATTATGTTAACGTTGTATAGTTATATATTAAATATTAAGTGGTAATGATATATTTATCGATTTTCAGGATAGCTAGTTTATTGATTTAAAATATTTAAGTATTGTAATATTAAAATAATTTTTATTTATTTAGTATTATTTATGGTATAGGGGATAAGCTCTATATTATTCAATAGAATTAAATTATAGTATAATAAATAATTAAAGTAGAGTTAATAATGCTTTTCTTTATAAGTAGTTTAAATTATAAAAATTTTGATAATTCAGGTATTATGTAGTCATAAATGTTTATAAATTATTTTAAATAGATATAATGTTAATATGAGTATTTATATAAATTATAAATTTAATTGTTTTAATTGGGTATAATTAAAATGTTTATGTATAGGGTAAAATAAAATAAAGGAATTCAGCAAATATTAATCTCGCCTGTTTATCAAAAACATGTCTCTTTGTATATTATAAATAAAGAGTCGGGCCTGCTCGGTGATAGAATTTTTAACAGCTGCGGTATTTTAACTGTACTAAGGTAGCATAATAGTTTGCCTTATAATTTGAGGCTAGAATGAATGGTTTGACGAAGGTTAATCTGTCTCTATTTTATTTAATAGAAATTAATTTTTAAAGTGAAAAAGCTTAAATTTTTTAAAGGGACGAGAAGACCCTATTGAGCTTATAATTTTATTAGTATTATTAATATAATATTTAATAAATTTTAATTGGGGTGATTAAGGAATAAATTAATATTATTAGTAACTTCCTTAAGTAGTAGGATAGGTGTATAAATTAACCAATAATTGTATTGCTTTTATCAAAGTTACCATAGGGATAACAGCGTAATTTACTTAAAGAGTTCTTATTGAAAAGTAAGATTGCGACCTCGATGTTGGATTAAAGTAACCTTAAGGTGTAGAAGCTTTAATAGGTAAATCTGTTCGATTTTTAAAACTTTACATGATCTGAGTTCAGACCGGTGTAAGCCAGGTTGGTTTCTATCTTTTAAAATATAAATATAGTTTCTTTTAGTACGAAAGGACCAAAGTTAACTAAATTATTAATTATAATATTAATGTATAAGTAAACTAATGAAATTAGAATATTAAATAAAATTAATTTACGTTCTTATAGTGTACATATAGCACATTAGATTTTCAATTTTTTAGGACACAAGTATGTGTTAAGAATAATTTTATTAGTATAAATAAGTATATTTGTTTTCCAAACAAGTGGTTTAATGTAGTTAAATAAAATACAAAATTTAACATAAATAATGTGTCTCACTTACATTGAGGAAATAATTTATATATAATTAGTTTTGAATAAAGTTGGCAGAATAATGTGAATAATTTAGGTTTATTTTATAAGATGTATTATCTTACTTTATAAAGGTTTTAAGTTAACTAAACTGAAGACTTTCAAGGTCTTTTATAAATTATATGTGTTTAAACCTTGATGAATATAAGAGGAGAAATATTATTTAGGTTATTTATTTATATTAGGGGTATTGTTATCTTATTATTTCAGTGGAAACATATTTTAAACATGATATTAAGGTTTGAAATTATAATATTAGGTATTATTTTTTTATTTTTATTAAGATGAGGTATCTTTAGGAATGATTATAGTCTAATGATAGTAATTGTTGTTTTTGGTGTGTGTGAGGCTAGGTTAGGGTTATCTTTATTAGTAAGTATAGTTCGTGCTCATGGGAATGATTACGTTAAATCTTTGAATATACATAAATTATAAATTATAAGAATTATTTTTAGTTTTATAGGTTTAATTTTAGTAAAATTTGTAATACGCTGAGAAATTCGTTTTTGAGCTATAATATTAATAAGGTTTTTTTCTTTAAAATTTTTAAATTTAGAGGTTTGAGGTAATGTGTTTATGACTTACATGTACTGTGATAATATAAGGGGTATCTTAGTTAATCTTACTTTTTGAATTAGAGGATTAATGCTGCTTGCAAGTAATTATTCTGTTAAAGTTATAAATAATAAAAAAAATAATTTTTCTTTTGTAGTATTGTTATTGTGTATAGTGGTTATTATATACTTTATTAGTTCTAATATTATGTATTTTTATATCTTTTTTGAAATTTCTTTAATCCCAACTCTAATGTTAATTATTGGTTGAGGTTACCAACCAGAGCGTCTACAAGCTGGGGTGTATATAATACTATATACTATTAGGGCCTCTTTACCTTTGTTAATTAGATTATTAATATTAAGTTATTTATATAAATCTTTTAATATACTGTTAATTAGCTATTTAAATTGTATTGAAGTTTTATATAATGTTAATATTTTTTGATTTTTAGGGGTTATAATAGCTTTTTTAGTAAAGTTACCTATATTTTCTGTTCATTTATGACTACCTAAGGCGCATGTAGAAGCTCCTATTGCAGGGTCAATAATCTTAGCGGGGGTATTATTAAAATTGGGGGGTTATGGTATTTTACGTCTATTAATAGTATTTTTTTTAAATGATATTTTTATTAATAAAATTTTGATAGTGGTATCTTTATGGGGGGGTATCATTACAGCAGTTATTTGTGTAGGTCAAAGAGATATTAAATCACTAATTGCTTATTCTTCTATTGGGCATATAGGTGTAATATTAGCTGGTGTATTAAGTAAGTTTATGTGAGGGTGAGAAGGAGGTATACTAATAATAGTTTCTCATGGATTTTGTTCTTCTGGTCTATTTTGTTTAGCTAATTTAATTTATGAAAAATTTAAAAGTCGTAGTTTATACCTTTATAGGGGTATACTTAGTATAAATTCAATTATATGTTTATGGTGATTTTTATTTTGTATTGGTAATATAGGGGCCCCTCCAAGTGTTAATTTAGTTAGGGAGATTATATTATTTTGTTCAATATTTATATATAGAAATGTGTATTTGATTATTATTATTTTGATAATTTTTTTGGGGGGTTTATACAATTTAATTATATTTATTAGTACACAACACGGGGGTGTGATAAATTATATAAATAGAAATTGTATTAATAATTCTAGGGAATATTTATTATTATTTTTACATTTTTATCCTATGTTATTTTTTATTTTAAATATTAGTTATTTAAGTAAATTTTTTTTATTTTAAATTTAAATAGCTTAAGTCTAGAGCATAACGTTGAAGGTGTTAAGGTGGTTAAGTAACTTTTAAATAAGGTTTTACTGGGAAATATGAATTTTGAAAATTCATTAGAAGTGTTCAATTCACTTAGGAACTTTACATTATAGTGTATGTGCACATAAATTTTTGAAGTTTAAAGAAAAAGTTCAATCCTTTTTTTTGTAAGGTTTATGTAGTTTATTTAAAATATTGAATTGCAAATTCAAAGAAACAAATGTTGTTTAAACTTATTAGAATGGCAGATCAGTGCATAGGATTTAAGCTTCTATTAGGGAATAAAATTTTTGTTTCTTCTAATAATGTTAGTAGAATTAATGTCTAGGGTTATTTCTTTTATTTGTGCTCTTTTGGCTGTTGCTTTTTTTACATTATTAGAGCGTAAAGGATTAGGGTATTTTCAATTACGGAAGGGGCCTAATAAAGTAGGGCTTATAGGGCTACCCCAGCCTTTAGCAGATGCTATTAAATTATTTAGTAAGGAATTAATTAAACCTACTTTAGTTAATATTTTTCCTTTTTTAATTTGTCCTTTTATAAGGTTATTTTTAGGTTTAATATTATGAATTTTATATAATAATTATTTTATCTGTAATATAGGGGGTTTAAGTCTTCTTATATTTTTATGTGTATCAAGATTAGGGGTGTATAGTGTAATAGGTGCTGGTTGATTTTCTAATTCTAAGTATGCTTTATTAGGGTCAGTTCGTGCTGTGGCTCAAAGTATCTCGTATGAAGTTAGAATATCTTTAATTTTATTAAGTTGTTTAGTTTTTGTGGGTAGTATAGGGTTGAGTTTATTAATAAAATACCAATATTTTATTTGAATTTTGATAGTAAATTTTTTTATACTGATTATATGATTTGTGTCTTGTGTTGCTGAGACTCATCGTGCACCCTTCGATTTTGCAGAAGGGGAGTCTGAGTTAGTATCTGGGTTTAATATTGAGTATGGGGGGGTAGGGTTTGCTATTTTATTTATAGCTGAATATAGTAATATTTTGTTTATAAGTGTTTTAGTAGTTAGTTTATTTTTAGGAGGTGTTGTGTATATGAGATTTTATGGTTTAGGCTTATGTGTTTTTGTAAGTTTAGTGGCTTGGTTATTTATTTGAGTACGAGCTAGATACCCTCGATATCGTTATGATTTACTAATATATTTAATTTGGAAAAGATATTTACCAAGTGTCTTAAGAATTTTAATTTTTTTAAGATCATTTATTTATTTATTAAATTAACAAAAGGTAATTTATGTAAAATATTAACATTGGAAGTTAAAAATTAAGTGTTACTTATCTTTTGAATGAGTTTATTATTTATAATTTCCATAGGATTTTCATTGAGTAGAGTATCTATAATAGTAATTCAACCTTTAAGACTAGGATTTATATTAATAAATATAGTTTTTATTGTAAGTATTTTAATAAGTATAATTATTTTTAGATGGTATGGTTACTTGTTATTTTTAATTTATGTTGGAGGGATATTAGTAATATTTATGTACGTAATTAGATTAATCCCCAATTTTATTTTTCTTTCAGGTAAAGTTTTATTTTATTTTTTTAGTATTTTTATTAGGTTTATAGTAATAAATTTTTTTATAATAAAAGATATAATTGAAGTGGGGGGTAAAAGCATTTTATTATTTAATTATGATAATATAAGATTAGGGGGGGGAGGTATTATTATAATATATAATAATTTTTTTTGCTATTTGTTATTAGGGTTTATTTTATTATTTGTATTAATTAGTGTAGTAAAAATTTGTTACTACTGTGAAGGACCTCTTCGTGTTTTTAAATTTAAATAAATGCTGAGTTCATTACGTAAAAATCACCCTGTTTTAAAGATTATTAATGGGAGTTTAATTGATTTACCTGCCCCTGTAAATTTATCTGTATGATGAAATTTTGGTTCTTTATTAGGCTTATGTCTAGTTATTCAAATTATTAGGGGGTTATTTTTGGCTATACACTATACATCTTGTGTTGAAATGGCTTTTGATTCTGTTATTCATATTATACGTGATGTTAATTATGGGTGAATTCTTCGTTATATTCATGCTAATGGAGCTTCTTTTTTTTTTATTTGTTTATATTTTCATGTAGCTCGTGGTATTTATTATGGGTCATATTTTATAATGGAAACTTGGAATGTTGGTGTTATTTTGTTATTTTTAGTGATGGGTACTGCTTTTGTAGGGTATGTACTACCTTGGGGACAAATATCTTTTTGAGGGGCTACAGTAATTACTAACTTGGTTTCAGCTATTCCTTATGTAGGGGAAATAATTGTATATTGAATTTGAGGAGGATTTTCTGTGGATAATGCAACTCTTAGTCGATTTTTTTGTTTTCACTTTCTATTACCTTTTGTTTTAATTGGGATAGTAGGGTTACATTTTTTATTCTTACATCAAGGAGGGAGTAATAATCCTTTAGGTATTAATTCTAATTTAGATAAAATTCCTTTTCATCAATACTATAGTTATAAGGATTTATTTGGGTTTTTTATTATATTATTATTATTAGTTGAAATTAGGCTATTATTTCCTAATGTTTTAGGTGATTCAGAAAATTTTATTCCTGCTAATCCTCTATTAACCCCTTTACATATTAAACCTGAGTGATATTTTTTGTTTGCTTATGCTATTTTACGATCTATTCCTAGTAAATTGGGAGGTGTTGTAAGGTTAGTTATATCTATTTGTGTATTATTTTTTTTACCTTTTCTTCATGTTAAAGGTTGTCGAGGTTGTGGGTATAATTTATTTATACAGATTAATTTTTGGTTAATAATTGGTTGTTTTTTTTTGTTAACTTGAATTGGGGGGTGTCCGGTGGAGTACCCTTATGAGTTTATTGGACAGGTTTTTAGATTGTTATGATTTTTTGTTTTTTTAATTCGTCCTTTTTTAGACTTATTATGACTTTATATTTTAGACTATTAGAATTATAAAGATAAAAATCTAATTTTGGTTTACAAGACCAAGGTTTTAATTAAACTATTATAACTTATCAATTGTACTTAATGTTTATTTTTGTTGTAAGGGTTTTATTGATGATGTAAAGGTTATTGCTATTTCATCATATAATAGATGTGTTAACTATTAGAATTGATCAAAATATAAAAAATAAGAATAATCAGTTAATAGGGGATAATTGTGGCATAGAAGAGTACTAACATTATAGTAATTTAAAATTGACAATTTTATGTTATTTATTAACTAACTTTTCTTAAGAATTTCTCATTATATTTAATCACTTAATAAAATATTTTATGTTAACAATTTCTAAAGTAATAGGCATAAATGAATGATTAGCTCCACAGATTTCTGAACATTGACCATAGTAAATTCCAGGTCGTCTAGGGTATAGTAGTAATTGATTTAGTCGTCCTGGAATAGCATCTACTTTCACTCCTAAGGAAGGCACGGTTCAAGAGTGAATAACATCTGTGGATGACACAATAACACGAGTATTTGTTTTTATAGGTAAAATTAAATGGTGGTCAGTTTCTAGTAGTCGGAATTGACCTAATTCTAGTTCATTAGTTGGGGTTATATAAGAATCAAATTCAATATCTATAAAATCTGAATATTCATATCTTCAGTATCATTGATGCCCTATTGACTTAATTGTGATTAAAGGCTGATTTGTTTCATCTAATAAGTACAATAATCGTAGAGAAGGGAGGGCTAAGAAAAGTAAAATTAAAGCAGGGGCAACTGTCCAAATAGTTTCAATTTTTTGTCTTTCAGTAATATTTAAACATGAGAATTTATTGGTTATAAGGATAGTTGATATATATATCACTATAGTTAGAACTATAATAATAGCAAATATAGTATGATCATGAAAAAAAATAATTTGTTCTATTAAAGGAGAACAAGCGTCTTGGAATCCTAATTGTCCTCAATAGGTCATTTAAATATATAAAGCTCCTGTTTCTGATAGTCTATGGAAATCGACTGGTAAGCGATTATCCCACTCTAAAGATGTTGTTAAGTGATTTGATCAAATAATTGTTCGTTGGGAAATTAAACTTTCTCATACAATAAAAATAAAAAATAGTACACTTGTTAAGGATAGTATAGACCCTATTGAAGATACTATATTCCATTTAGTGTAACAATCTGGGTAGTCAGAGTAACGTCGAGGTATCCCCGCTAGGCCTAAAAAATGTTGGGGGAAAAAAGTTAAGTTTACCCCTAAAAATATTGTTATAAAATGTGCTTTTGTTCATTGTTGATTTAATGTTAATCCTGTTACTAAAGGGTATCAGTGGTTAAAACCCCCAAATAAAGCAAATACAGCTCCTATAGATAAGACATAATGAAAGTGGGCTACTACATAGTATGTATCATGAAGTATAATATCCAATGAAGAGTTAGATAAAATAATTCCAGTAAGCCCCCCCAAAGTAAATAAAAAGATAAAACCTAAAGCTCATAGTATAGGGGTGTTATACTTAACAGGAGAGCCATAAATTGTCGCTAGTCAACTAAATACTTTAATTCCTGTAGGGATAGCAATAATTATAGTAGCTGAAGTAAAGTAAGCTCGAGTATCTACATCTATCCCTACTGTAAATATGTGATGGGCTCATACAATAAAACCTAAAAGTCCGATAGATAGTATTGCATAGATTATGCCTAAAGCACCAAAAATTTCTTTTTTAAAAGAATGATGGGAGACAATATGAGAAATAATACCAAATGCGGGTAAAATTAGAATATAAACTTCTGGATGTCCAAAAAATCAAAAGAGATGCTGGTATAAAATAGGATCCCCTCCCCCACTAGGGTCAAAAAAGGTTGTATTAAAATTTCGATCAGTTAATAGTATTGTAATTGCACCAGCTAATACGGGTAAGGATAATAATAACAAAATAGCAGTAATAAAAACGGATCATACGAATAAAGGTAGTCGTTCTATTTGCAATCCCTCTCATCGTATATTTATAATGGTTGTGATAAAATTAATAGCCCCTAAAATTGATGAAACACCAGCTAAATGAAGGGAAAAGATAGCTAAATCGACTGAGGGTCCCGCATGTGAGATATTCCTAGATAAGGGGGGGTATACTGTTCAACCTGTACCTGCTCCTCTTTCCACAGCTGAGGAAGCTAAAAGTAAAGTTAGGGAGGGGGGTAATAGTCAAAATCTTATATTATTTATTCGGGGGAAAGCTATGTCAGGGGCCCCTAATATTAAAGGGACTAATCAATTTCCAAAACCCCCAATTATAATAGGTATAACTAAGAAAAAAATTATAATAAAACCATGTGCAGTTACTACTACATTATACAATTGGTCATCATTTAATAATGAGCCGGGCTTACCTAACTCAGTCCGAATTATTAAACTTAGTGAAGTTCCGAGTAATCCAGATCAAATACCAAAAATAAAGTATAAAGTACCAATGTCTTTATGATTTGTTGAAAATAATCATCGCATAATTAATAAGTAGCATAATAATAGGGTAAATAATTAATCTTCTTAATAAGTTTAATGAAATTAATAATTTATAGTTTTTAATATTATTATTTATTTTAAATATACTATAAGATTTAATTATTAGTATTAAGGATATATTTAGATAAAAATATAATCTAATTAATGTTCCTAATAGTATAAATGTAGATAAAATAAATAATTTTATATTAATTAGAGAAATTAAAATGATTAATTTAGACATAAATCCTAATAATGGGGGTAAACCTGCTAAAGATAGAATTAAGGAAATAATGATTATATTATTTATATTGTTTTTTTGTGTTAGTATAAATAGGTGATTACCTAGATTTGATCTAAATAAATGCATTAAGGGGATAGAAATAATAATATAGTTAATAAAGTAGAATAAAGTTAAAGAGTTGTTAAGCAGAATTATTGTTATTATTCAACCTAGATGAGAAATAGAAGAATATGTAATGATTAATTGTAAGTTAGTTTGATTAAGTGCTATAAGTCTACCTACTAGTGTGGATAATATAGAAATTATTATAATTAGTATAAGGTTAGAATTTATTAGTCTTAATATAAATAAAGGGGCTAATTTTTGTCATGTTAATAATAAAAATAGAATTGTTCAAGGTATTTGTTTACTAATGTTGGGTAATCAGAAGTGTATAGGGGCCCCTCCAAGTTTTAAAATTAAAGATAATAAGATTAAAATATTTATTATATTGCTAAATATAGAGTATCATGATATATTATAAATGTATATTATAATAGAACTAAAAATAAGTATCCTAGAGCTTATTCTTTGAATAATAAAGTATTTTATAGAAGCTTCAGCTTCTAGGGATTTACCTTTAATATTTATCAAAGGTAAAAATCCTATTAAGTTTATTTCTAAACCTATCCATATAGTTATTCAGTGGGATGAGGAGATAGAAAATAAAGTACCTAAGATTATAATTAAAATAAATAAAAAATTAGAAGGGAAAAATTTATTATTCATAAAAGGTAGAACAATTTCGAGTTGCTCAAAATAAAGTTAGCAGCCTTATTTTATTCCCTAAATTACCTTTTTATTTTAATCAATTAAGGGACCCTTGATTCCATTCGTGTAGTAACCCTAATAGTAAAATAATTAGAAAAATAATAGATCTTGTTAAAGGTCAATGAGTGTTTGAATTTATAATATTTATTGTTAAAGGTATAAGTAAAATAATTTCTACATCAAAAATTAGAAAAATTACAGCTAATAAAAAAAATCGTATTGAGAAGGGTGCACGAGTACAGATGGAAGGGTCAAAACCACATTCAAAAGGTGAATTTTTTTCTCGATCTTTATAAGATCGTTTATTAATAATTAATCCTAAAATTAATAAAAATATATTTATAATAATTAAGATAATAGCATAAATAATAAAAGTTAACATAAACACAGAAGGGTTACCTTATAATTTATAACATCAATATAATCCGTTCATACCGGCGCAGTGTCCCAGCGAAGTAAAAAAAATTACAATTTTTTAATTAACAGTTAAATGCCTCTGATTTGGCTTTTCACTGTGGTATAAAAGAATTAATCTTTCTTTATGAGTGCAAATCATATCTTCTGTATAAAGTATAATACCTTAAGACCCTCATCAGTAAATACAAGTGTATAAAATTAGTCAAACTACATCTACAAAATGTCAATATCATGCGGCTGCTTCAAAACCAAAATGGTGATTAGTTGAAAAATGGTGGTATAAAATTCGTACAAGACAAGTAATTAAGAATAAGGAACCAATAATTACATGTAACCCATGAAATCCTGTAGCTACAAAGAAAGTAGCTCCATATACCCTATCTGAGATAGAAAAAGATGCTTCTATATATTCTTCTGCTTGTAAAATAGTAAAGTAGACACCTAAAGTAACGGTTAAAATTATAGATTGAATAGAATCTTTATAATTGCCAAATATTAAGGAATGATGGGCTCATGTTACTGTTACGCCTGAAGCTAGTAGAATGGCGGTATTTAGTAAGGGGACTTGGAAAGGATTTAAGGGATTAATATAAACAGGAGGTCAACAAGCTCCAATTTCTGTATTAGGTGCTAGTCTTCTATGGAAGTAAGCTCAAAAGAAAGCGAAGAAAAAACATACTTCTGAAGTAATAAATAAAATTATGCCTATTCGTATTCCTAAAGAGACTTTTATGGTATGGAATCCTTGAAAAGTTCTTTCTCGAATAATATCTCGTCATCATTGAAATATCGTTATTAAGATTAAAAATAACCCAATAATGAGAGTAACAGTATTTTGATTATGGAATCAAGATGTTAATCCAACAGTTAAAAATATTGCTCCCAAAGAACCAGTTAAAGGCCATGGGCTAAATTCTACAAGATGAAAAGGGTTTCGAGTCAT